GAATAAATCGAGCCTTTAATGACCATGTCCATTTTCCCACTCTATACGTTCGTCGGTCAAACACCAACTATGATATACTAGTCTCAGGCACATAAACGTATTAAAAACGTAGAAGAAATGAGCGTATTATGGTACGGGCAGTCTCTCGCTCACGACTTCGGTGCTTATTGGGCTACCTCCTCCTTTATCCCCTCACGTAAGCGAGCCCCGCTCTCTCTCCTTTGTTTTGTTACCGGGCTGCTGATACAGAATAAAAAAAGTCTTTGCTTTCGTCTTCGTGATTGATATTGTTTATGCGGGCATTAATAAACCGATCGTAGTCGCTCCCAATCATCACTGGCTTGTTTTCGTTGAGTTCCTTGGCTCTAGCACGGCCTATAATTACCCTTGGATTTAGAAGGTCCCCGTATACGACCAAGTGGATACGAAGGGCAAGTGTTCGGCTCAGAATAAGAAAGAAGTCGTGGGTCTCAGTCAAAGGCCTACTAGAAGGGCAAGCGCCAAAAGCCTGAAAGTAACTGGTGTGGCTGCCAAGTCCGTCTTCGCTGGGAAATAAAAGAAATACGAGACATTTTTGGACTGAGCCCGGTTGGAATACGACGAGTAGGGTTTAATCAATAAATAGGCGAACTAGGTGAGTGATACTAGACGAGTTAGTACAGAAGGCGGAGTTAGGCCTCGCCAATGAAAGGACAACAATATCGTTGCTCGAACGACCTGCAAAGGCTACCAGTACCCGATCGATACCCGAAACCTACCACTGACTGGTGAAAAGCCAATCCCTGTCTGTGAGCACGGATAGCTAGCCAGGCCAGCCTATAATCCAACCCATCCAACAAGCACGGAAAGGCTCTAGTAAGCGCCAATCAATTGTTTACGCGCCCACCTTCTTTGCTTTTATTCCGGACCGCGAACAGCCGATCTTGGCTGGCTGGCCAGTAAGGAATTGTTACTTGGGGCCGTTTCCCATACGTGCTTGTTCATGTGGTTTTGTTTTCTGAGGATTCATTAGGATTAAGCTTACGCTTGTGGTGTCGGGTGGGCACAAGAATAGCCAATTCAGGCTTACCCTTGATTCTATGGGTTAGATCGTCTTCTTTCTTCTATACGACGAAGGAAGGGTGCGATTCAGTCCGCTGAACTTGGGCGATAGATGTGAGGGCTACCCCCAGTTGTGCCAGAGCTCAGGTGTCTACGAGAAGCTGAGGGAGGAACAATGGGCCGATAGCACCGACCGATAAGTCAGGTCGACCCGAGTGTGGCGAAAAGCATAAAATTCCGACCGATTGGCATAGAAAGTGAGGTGCGGATAGAAAGCAATTGGTCAACATCTCACAAGCATCGAAGGAATTAATCCAATGCGGGTAGGACTCAAGGAATTGAACCCAGAAAGGATAGATACAGCCTCTGCAGATCCAATTACCGATTGGTAACCAGACCGAGTAAGAAGACACGAAGGGATGATTTGCATTTGCCACTGGCCGAGTTAGTCACGAAGTTGAGATTCACCTTTTTATTATATAGGGTAGGGTGACCCGCCTGGATAGCACTGTTTCTCCCGAATCTGATTGATATCGAATCAACTATCAAAAATGAACTAAACTATAAGCATAGGCGGGCACCTGACCTGCCAAACGTATTATTCTCCCTGCCAAGTTTACTACCCGCTAACGGATCCGATAAGAGACTCCAATAGCTATAGTACTCTTCGCTACCGGTACCGGAAAATAGGGCACAGAGGAAGGGAACAAAATAGCGGGGGCATTTTGATCCTTACCGGCTTTCATCAAAGCTCACAGCTAGTCCTCCTTATTTAATTCCCAAGCGGGCGGATAGGAAAGCACGCCGGCAAAGAAGCCTTCCCGTAGTCTTTCATTCCCTCTTTTGATCCAATTACATATTATAGATTCTAACACGCGCCAGTTGAACATCACCCTTTGAGCATCGCATCGGCAAAATCAGATCAAAGATTCCACAGGGAATACATAATGCCTGGCAAAAGACAAGCAAGAAAACCAGGGGGCAGTCTCACTATCCGCGGATAAGATAGAACAGAGAGGAGAATGCCCAGAGACAAGAGAGACACTAGTAGGTAAGATAGAAAGACGAGAACAGATTAAGCTAAACGGATAACACGGATCTAATCCCCTGTCGTTTGTCGACAAAGAAATGTAGCGAAGTCGGGACGGGATAGGTAGAAGGGGGGGACGGTACTCTCTTTTTCACAATCGCCCATGGCTAAAACAAAGAGGGCGTAGACCCGGTAGGAGATTGAGACAGAATTGAGGTCAGTGCTTTTTTTGCTCTTACAGAAGAAGCTGCTATTGCATACCTTGTTACAAAATACGTAGCTCCGTAGACTATTGTCTTGGGAAAGTGGCCTGAGAGTGCTGGGACAAAGACAGATCTGCTAGAACGAGTGCGGTCATAAAGTCTTTCTTTCCCCAAGGGCGGAAGGGGTAATTCAAGTCGATTTCTCCTCTATCGCAGCATCCTTCCTCGGAAATGAGGCCGAACAACAAAGAAAGATTTCCTTTCGCTTCGCTCGAGTGATTTTATACCTCTCCTTTCAGTCGAAAAATAGTGACCTGACTTTGATTTGATCTCGCTCTAAGAGATCTAGTTTGAGTCATTGAATTTCAGTTTCAGAATCAGAATGTAAGCCTGCAGTTGCAGTCCCCGAGACTAAATTCATTTCAATCTCTATCTATAGCTCAAGTGAAGTGAGCCATAGGAAACAAGCAAGAAAACGGATGCGCGTCTAACGCACAACGGCTTTCGCGCTAGCTCACTCAGTCCGTTGCTTGTTCGGTCGAGATACTTCGTACCCTCGGTCTGCTCGTAAAGCTCGCTCCTGCACCCTTCACCACTGCTGTTGGTAAATAAATTTTCTTCCTTCCTTCCGGATGCAGACACCAACCAACCGCTTGACCTGCCCATAGTAATAATTCTTTCAAGTCAGGTCTTGGACGACCTCGAAACTGCTGAGCGAGGAACCCTTTCTCTAGCTCCTCCTCCAGAAGCCCATCAAAGGTGGGTCTGTAGGTAGTGATGTTCCTGCTCCCGCCTATTGAGGCACCGGGAAGAATGGACCAACAATGAATCCTGCTTCCTTTTATTCCGTGGATTGGTTCCAACATCAAGACCGGTGGAGGAGAACTCCAGTCAATGCGCTTACCAACTCCTTATCGACCTTCAAATACAGGATAAGAGCAAATGAACCCCCCCTTCCTATTGTATATTCCTAATCCTGGCTCACTGTCGGTGGGCATTAACTAGACCTGTTCTCATAGCTATCTATTGGTGCTCTCGGCATAGGAAGTCTCGCCGGTTGATCCAGCACCTTGCTAAGTAGGAATTTCAGTTCCGGCCTCCAGCCTCCTTGTGTAGTTCCAGCTGATCCAGCCGATTTATAAGTTTAAAGCCCCTTACTAGATAGGGCGATATCCACCAAGCCAGCAGCATACCTTTCAGAACCAAAGCCAAAGTGACCCCTACTAGATGCGGCAAATCAACGTCAGGGATGGTAGCTAAAGATCGGAATAGAGATCCAGTGTGAGCTAACCGAATTGACCCTGCTGCTAAGGCAGTCGCAGGAGAAGCGTTGAAGAAACAGTAGTTTAAGCCATTGATCCAGTCGTAGATCCTGCAGCTTATCAAAATAAGCACCAGCAGACAGAGGTAGATACAGAGCCATAGGCATAGGCAAACCTTCATGATCGATAGCCTTATGAATACGACCCTCGTGCTCGAGACTCGAGAGGCAGATCCAAAGGCAGTAGCTTACCTAGGAGCATACTTCGGTGTAGCATATATAGCGGCATAGCCCTTTAACCTAGGTGGAAAAGAGATCTATTGATACCCACCATCAGTTTACCCAGAAGCCCACGGAGCGGTGAAGGGAACAGGAATTCTCTCTGGAAGGCTTAGGCCAATTATCTTAGACAGAATTAGTGGTATGGCTGGTCTTTTTACTTATGTCATTAGCAAGGCTAAGCGACTCAGCTGCAATTGGAATGGCTAAAAAGCCTAAAAGGTGCAAAGCGAGTCTTTAACCCCGTGCCCGAGGGATGAGCTTCTAGCAGACTTCGTCCAGTCAAGCACTCCTGCTTTGGTGGTGTGGCTCCAGCTTACAGAGTCAATCCAGCGTAGTTAAGTATTTAAGGAAGCTCCTTCTTCTATGAAGTGCCAGGACACAGATATAGTATAGGGTTGATAACTTCCTTGAAAGGAAATAGGATTCTTATTCTTAACCTAAGGATACCGAAAGAAAGACAACAAGACTTTCAGCCATCTTCACTTCAACTCTCCGAAAGGTTTGGGAAGTGGCAACGGAATATGTTGGAATTGCTTCTTCCCCCACCACGGATGAAAGCGTGACAAACTGAACAGAAGGTTCAGATAGCGAATTCCCTGACTCATTTATCACCGCGTCTACATCTATCCCCATGGATTTAAGGGGTATGATCCGAATTCTCCCGGAGGGTAACTGGACCGAAGAAGCAAGAAGGCTGGCTATTCTAGTCTTGACGGCTCCATGCCGAATCCGGAGGAAAGGGAAGTTGTCTAAAGCAGCTCCTCCATTGCATAGACTCGACCTACGACGCTTGAAAGAGAACCGGTGTAGAGAGGAACCCTTTTCTTTTCCCCTTACCGATGTGGAATTGATAAAGAAATGCTTGATTGCAATGGTTGAGGCTTGAGCTTACTTTAATTAAAAAATGAAAAGGGCCTGGAAAAAGTTAAGTCAATCAGAAACCTCGGAGTTGCAAGCAGCATAAGAAGGGGTTGCTGGTTCGGGCGTGATGGCTCTCGGCTTTCGTGACATTTCTTTAAGTTCTTTAAGATAGTAGTGGCCAATCAGTGATTTCGGACCTGGGTTGTGACCCTGTTTAAATAGAATAGACCTCCGCTATCTGTTGAAGAAGCAGTTCCTGAGTTAGGAGCTCCGTTCTCGCTCTTCCTTTATGGCGATTTAGTGAACACTAACTTACAATCTGTCTAGCCTCGGATCGCTATCCCTAGGCCCGGAAGTCGGAACTAGTAAGACGCGTAGCCCCTTCGACAAGAAAGGGAACAGCTTTAGATAGTCAAATACGGTAAATAAAATAAGTATAGTGGAATCTCAGATCTTCACTTCCTAGACTTTCTGAAAGAAAGTCAATTCCCTCGGGCAGATCTCTTCCTCTAAGAAAAGAAAGTCTCAGCCCCGATATAAAACTAGGGAAATTACTTAAACTAGATAGACCCGTTGGCGCTTAGGACTAGCCTTCTTCCTACATGAGTGCTCCATAGCCATGAACCACGAACTCCAAGACTCAATCAACTTACTCTATTTAGTATTTAGCTATGGTAGCAAGAGGAGATCCTCTGAGAAAAACCTTTGATCAAACCAAATGCTATGATCCGGAAGTAAGGCGGCACAAACATCTAGCAATTCCCGGTAAGCAAGGAAGAAAACAAAGCATAGCTAGTCTCTAGCTTGGCTTGACCGATCAGATAGACGGAACAGATTGGTTTGCCTCAGACAAGACCAAAGGCTACTCAGGTATTCTATCATAGCGCACTACTTCTAGAAGAATCGGCAATTCCGCTGCTATTTCATAAAGGGCTACTAGCTCTTGGAGTAAGGGCATTAGGGTTAGGCGGAAGATTCAGAGTCAGAGGCTATTGGCATTCCATTCCGGACAAGGCAGTTAGCAGACTTCAGGCTATCACTCTCTTCCGGGCATTCAAGGCAGCCCAGACATCAGGAGCATTGATATCTGCCGAGCCGGTAAGAAAGCTGTCTGGTCCCGAAATCCGGTAACAGAAGGATTCCGCTAGTCTCTGAATAGAGAAACAATCAGTCTGTGATAAGCATAGCATCAGATAGCTGTACAAGAAAGAAGTAGCTAGTTCAGTAAGCCTACTACGATCAGCAGTAGCCGAACTGGATGCTAATCAGTCAGATAGGAAAAGCCTTTGGCATCTAAGCTGGCTCACGGGAGATAGCTAGGCATGTCAGGTATATTCTTATCTGTATTATGCCAATCCTATCCTTGACCAACAAGCAGGCTACCGATATAGCTGTGGATTGATATAGAAAGTCTCCTGTGCCAAGCCTGTTCTCCGCTTGCCCTCCCAACGGTCTCAGTCCAGCTCGGTTCAATCAGTGCGCTATCAGTCCAGTACCATTAGCTCTGTCGATGGTAGGCTTTCATGGATAGAAGGATTGATCGAAAGGCAGTGATTTCGACCTGGAGTTCTAGCTTTCTCTTTCTGTTACTGCCTTGCCCACTTGATCTCTTTCTGTTCTATTAGATTTAATTTCTTCTAGCGGGGATCAGATTCAATAGTCTGTTACCACGTAGGGTAAATTGGCTTTACTAGCTTTCAACATCCAGGCTAGACTTATCTGCTTCATTAAGGTCTTCTAGGCATAGACATAGAATCACTGGCTTTTGACGCCCCTAAAGTCTTTTTAGTTTTGAGTTACGGTTGTTCCAATTATCCCTAATTGGTTTTGGAAGATCTTCTTAGGCTTAGGGATTGATAAGAGAATCCTCACTAGGAAGGAAGAGTCCGAAGCCAGAGTTCAGTCTTTATCTTTTTGTGAGAGTTAGACCTATGCCTGGAATAGATCTTTCTATTTGGCTAAGCACTAATCAGTCGGAATAGCAGTCAGAGAAGCAGGACTTCAGTCTGATATTGACTTAGGGAAATAAATATAGTAGGAGATCTCGTACTTCTTCATTCTCTTCCTTACGACTGCTCATTTCAGTATTCCCAGCAAGGAATAGAAAGATAGATATTAGTTCTATCCCATACCGTTATAACTTCCATTTCATTTGGCCATATCCTAGACTCACTACCTTCTGACTTTCCTTCGTCTAGTAAGATCCGAGGCAGTACTCTTTCATAAGATTGATAGGCCTTTTCATAAAATCTATCTATTAGCTAAAGCCCCTAGTAGAAGAATTTCATCCCACATAATAGGATATTTCTCCGGAAAGAAGACCTCTAAGTATAGTCTTAAAGCCATGATATTCCTAAACTAGAAAAAAGAGTCCCATTAGCTGATCTGCGACTAAGTAGCCGATATCTGCTCTATGAATGGAAGGGAAGGTTTGGAACCCTTTCTCGAAGCTGGCTTCAAAGCCCTTACTAGATAGAGGTTAGCGGTATATCGTACTAGATCTAAAACCTATAGCATCAAAGATAGAGATCGCGGCAAATTCTTTAGCACTCGTGCTTTCATTATGGATTAACTAGCACGAGTAGCGGCTTCAGTAGCTTATCCGGGCTAGCCCTGTAGTGGAGGAGGCAAAGCACCAGTAGTAGCATCAATACCGGTATAACCTTTTTACAATAAAGAAAGGAGCGGTAGAAGTGAGAGTAGCATACCTTCCATATCAAGAGCTAGAGACAAGTGATAGCTTTCCCTGTGCGTTATCAATAATAAGGAAGACCGGGCAAAAGGTAACTGCTTTTTGCTCACCCGGTGAAAGGCATAGTAGGTAAAAAGGCTATTGGTTGCTTTACTTCCTTACCTCGGGGAGGTTGAAAAAGCTGCTAACAAGAATCGTTTTTCTTTTCTCTTGCGACCGGTTGAAGGGATCGATCCCAATAGCCTTTCAGAGAAAGATCCATTCTTTATAGCCGTTACGAAAGCTCCCGAAGAGAAAGAGGTCTTTGCTGCTTGACTGCGTGAACCAGGTCCAGGTCTTGCATTTGGCATTCCCGCTGTTGACGTCCCATCGAGTTAGCTAGTTAACGGTGAAACGGATTTAGGAATGAATAGCAGGCAAAGTCCTTGCTACGAATTCCGGGTAACATTCTGTATTCCTTAAGGTTACAGGTGAAGCCGGGGAAGTTTTCTATTTAATAAATTCATAAATGACATCGAAAGGGTTCGGAAGGAAAGTCTCGAATTGGCTCGAAAGAAGGGTTGGCTTAGGCTCGGAGCGTAGGTTGGAGAAGGGTTACGGGTTAGGGGCCTTAAACAGGATAGGGCTAGCTTCCTGAAAACCAAAGTAAGAGCATCTTCTTTTTGCATAGGAACCCGAATCGCTGTCCGCTTGCTATCTTTCGCCGATTTCCAAGGCGAGCGAAGTGAGTTTTGCTGTGACGTCAAATCCCTTCCTTCATCTTTTGTATGGGATCCGAGAGAACTAGGCTCTCAGAAGCAATCCATGCTTTCATCTTTCTATTCCTCTTACTCCATAGTTGAGTTTGGAGCTAACTTCGATTGATGGCATCCTATGGCTGATTAGACCCTTATCGTGATGGAGGAGAAGGAGAATCGAGCACAAACCGTGGGTCAACAGTGGATGGACGACAACCAACCAGAACGGATGATCGATGAAGATTGTTTAGAACCTTCGGGGAGTTCTCCGCACAAAGGAAATATATGAGAAGACTACCTAATAAACCAAACCGCTACGCTACTGCACCTATTGGTAGAAAAACCTGGAATCACTAAAGCGGGAAGGTACGTAGCTACCCTGGTTGGGAGAGTTGCGGATTGAGGAAAACACCAATTCCCTTCTTCGTTCTCAGATATGGAACTCTATATCCTCTCTCTAGAGTCGAGAGACTACTTTCCTCTCGCTTCTGCGACTCCGCTCTTACCCTTGCCTTTCGGTCGAGCTGGGCTTCACTTCCTATCACTCTTAGTTGAAGGAGAGCGTAGGAAGCCAAAGACTTTTTTTGAGTTCTGAGTTGAATAAGGCGGGGATAGGTGAATTTTGAGATTAGAATAAATAGGTCTTCGATCCGTTTATTCTGTTTTCACTTCAGGGCATACTTAATTACGTATAAAGAAAGATAAGGGGAAGGATCAAAACATTTCTGGATTAGAATCTATCCAGAGGAGGACTTGGGATAAGAAGAACCAGAGAAGCTAAGACTGTGTACTTTGATTTCATTTGTCAGGAGACGGAGTTATCTTGCTTAGTAAAGAGCGCAGTCCATAGAAAAAATGGCCTGAGTTTTGTTGTGCCCAGTACTTGAGTGACCAACCGTGACTAAAGGGATCTCTTGTTGATATAGCTGAAAGTGGGTTGAATCAATCATTTAGTATAGTTGATTACGGTTGCATTTAGGATAAGAGCGATTTGTTCATCCAACTAGAAATATCGTAAGAGAGGGAGGCTGTTAGCAAAGGGTGGAGAAGTGATACCACCTTCGTGGATAGACCGGGTGTGGTGCAAGTCTTGTTAAGTGAGATTGGGTTGGACCTCTTTCGACCTCGACGTTTTTCGCTAAGCTTTTTCTATCCCGGACTGAGCTTATCGTCTTGTTGCTGAGGAAGGGCTACCTGTAGCCTATGAGTTCCTTTTGGGAAAATATAAAGGAAGCCCATACCGGAGCGAAGAAAGAAGCATACCGGGCCTACTAAGTGAAGAATCATAGCGAACAAACCAAGCCTGTCGAATCGAGTTCATCGACTGAGCCTGACCGTAGCGTCTCATCTCGAACTACCGAACCAAAGGGGCTGAGCCGATGCCAACTCCTTTTGTCTCCCTCAAGCATTGAAAGAGGACTGAAAGTCAGCCTAGATAGGGCTTAAGCCGTCTTATACTCTAAAGTCTCCTCAACTCCTATCAAGGCGGGGCGAGACTGTCAACTACTATTCCCTGTCTTCGTCACCTCCCTCCCGGCCCTAAAAAGAAAATCTAAAGCAACGCATCAATCTTGTCACACTTGACGAAGCCATTGCCAATCTTTCCCTCTTCTTTCCAAAACCGTCCTATCTTACTAACCGTCGTTATCTTAGCCGCAAAAGTCAGTAGAGCGTATGCTAGGAAAGAAGATAATTAGGCGAAGTAAGTCTTGCTGCTGCTTCCCGATTGACACCAGTTTGCGTTTTCCTCATATACATTCAATATATGGATGTACACTTCGAGTCACTTGCCCTTCTTGACCTAACCTGAAGCGCTTGTCTTACTTTTCTAACTTACAAGTGAGCGGAGTGGTGTGTGAGCTGCACGAAAGGTTGCTTGCTCCTAACAAGTTGCATAGCTCCCCCCTATATAATATAGATGTGATCGTTTGAGTCTCGATCGATGAAGCCTTTCGAAGCACTTTCTAAACGCTAGTTATATGCTTAACACATGCATCTGAGGTAAGCTCAAGCTTTAGTTGTCTCCGCTTGGGCCTGCCTTTCGGTCAATCAAGGAAGTGCATCGAATCGGCTCTTAGAGATTGAAAGCTAGCTCCTGACTCGAGGGGGTATGGAATGACTTATATAATATAAGAGATCTCTCTTAGGATACCCGGGAAGAAGGCTAGTTAATCAGCTTCGGGAAAGAAGGAAGCAAGCGTTCCAAGCGAAGCAAAGGAGCCAAGACAGTAGGACGGTTGCTAGCACGACTTATGGCTTTCTAATCTCTTTCTTTCTTTCCCCTCGGGATGTCTGTGCAAGCCTGTCTCTTTATAGATAGTCATTCCTTTCTTTCCTTTGTTAGAGAATCACCTCTCTCTGGTCTGGTAGGAATTCCCTCTCTTCTGTAGTCATGCCAGTAGTCAGCCAGGGAGTGAGGAAAGCCGCTTGAAAGCCAGTACGGTACCACTCTCTCCGCTATAAGAATTGAGTAAGCCGATCCGGTTTGAGCCGAGCAGCTTTAGCTGGTAGAAAGCGGTTAGCGCCTGTCGTAAAGGGTTTTTGGTTCTGAAAGAAGACCTGAATACCGGGTTGTGACAATGACCATTTTTCCTATTGATTTGAGTGCCGATATTATCGTGTTGTAAGATATTAAAGGTTGACAAGGTACGCGGGACGAAAGGGCGATAGCCGTTAACCAAAAGAGTACATTGCGATTACATTCCCATAGCCTAAGGGCGGAAGAACAGACCCTAGCACGGGAATGAAAGGGATAGCCTTGCCAATAACTTACCTCTCCTTACCGACTGCTGCTACGCTAACTGGCTCTACTAAAGCAGGGAAGAACTAAGTCATTGAAAGACGTTCCCTTAGTGCTTCCATCAAGCGAAGCACTAGACTCACTATACAGGAGAACACCTATTGGAACTCTTCCTGCTTCATTCAACTCAGATAAGCTAGTCTAATTCTCTCGGACTCCATCCTCTCAACTGACTAAATGGCGGGACGTCAGGAAGTTGAAAGTCAGTAGCTTCTAGTGCCGTGCTGTTCAAACTCGGACTGAATGGCAGAAAGGTCAATCCAGTGATTGATGAATGAGACTGCTCGCCCGAATCGACTGAACGTCTTCGATCCCTTCCCTACACTGGTTGGCTTGAGGCTCCCGGGAAGTCAGTGTCAGTCCTGCTTGATTGCTTTCTTTGGCTATAAGGGAAGGGAGAAGAGAATCGTCCTTTGTTGGAGAAGTTTCTTGCTTTCAATTTCCTTCGATTTCTCCCGCTAGATCTCTCTCATACGAAAACTCGAATCAAAGGCTGAGCCTGGAATGGAAAGATATTCCCTATTGTTTGTGGCAGCCCGGCCTTCCACACATTCCTTATTTGGATACACACTGGCAGGGCAGGGTGGTTGGGAGTTTTCAACTTCCTCTATACACTGGCTTTCGTTCTAGCTCCGCACCTCTCCCTGCCGGTCGCCTCACCCTTCCTCATCATCATCATCCAATTCCTCCTGCAGTTCATCATGATAGTGGTCGAAGCCATCTCTTTCCTATTCTTTGATTTTTACTTATAAGAAATAGGCTTCCAGGCCGTCAATCGAGGTGGTCTGCTTTGCGTACGAATCCATATCTCTTTCCTGTCTGCTTACATATAGGGGGGCGAGCTCCTCGAGGCTGCACTCGCCTTTTTGAATTGGCTATGCCGAAAGCAAGATCGTCTAGTTCTACCGGATGGGCATAGTAGCTTTTAAAAAGTCCTATGCATCTTTTTCCTACTATCAGTAGTAGTTTAAGAAAAGAGCCTTATGCCGGAACCCTAAAGGCTAGCTCTCTCTTGCTTTAGTTAGTTGAAGGCTTCCGTTGGCTGGGCTGGACCAAAGGATCGTTCTCCTTTTCTTGAGCGTAAAGGATGTCCCACTTCCAATGCCAAGTCTTAAGCAAGCCTCCATCTTTCAAATCCCAACAGGGGTAAGATCTGAGTCCCTAAAAATAGAACAATTAGAGCATCCGGCTAACCAAAAGGTCAGTGCTCTATAGGATGAGAATGTAAGAGATTCGTACCCCTGGTCTTTTGATATCCTTAACTTTAAGGGTTAGTTTCCAAGTTTCGCCACGGCCAAAGAGTTGTTGTCAAAAACCACCCGCTATGTCATGAATGGCGATATTCTATACAAGCGTTCTCATGAGGGAATTCTCCGATCATGCAAATTGTAGAGTATAGTCCAGCCATGGATCAGTGCCATTCCTGAGTATGCGGAGGGCACGTAAACGCCCAAGCCTTTGCCAAGGATCAGGTACTGGCCAACTATGAAAAGGACTGCAACCACTATGTGAAGCGCTGTGAAAAGGTGAAAGAACGCGCTTATCCATGCCCCGTCATCTTCCTTATATCCGATCACGTCTCCCTGGCCCTTTTCCACTTGGGGAATTGATATCATAGGCAAAGTTAGACCAAAAGCTTAATATGGTCATGAATTCATACTTCTTGCCATTGATTACTTCACTAAGTAGGTAGAGGCTGCTTCATGTAAGGTTATTCATGCTGTGGCAGATTTCATTAGAACCAATCTCATCTGTAGATATGGTCTTCCTTTTCAGCTCATCTCTGACAATGGCTTGCACTTTGAGGATGAAGGAGGAGCCGTGGTAGAAGAATATTAGGGATTTCCCGTCAAAAAGATTCTCCCTACCAACCTCAACCCAATGGATCCCTTTCCAGGGTTGTAGGAACAGAAATCAGAAGGGATAAGAACGGTTAACGCCGATTGACCGAAAGTTTAAGGCGCGGGGACACTCATTAGATTAGTTATGCCATTCTTTTTAACAACAGAAACAAAAGAGTGACGAGCTATAAAGGAAAGAGCTATTGACCCGAGCTCCGCCCAGCCCGTAACTAGGAGGGGTAAAAGAGCGAACGAAGCGAAGCGATCAGGTAAAGAATTAGAGCTCTTCTCCGGCCTGCTTCTTTGCTTATTCGGGTTACTTTCCCAAGACTATCAGTCCTACTCATGCTTGTGAAAAAGAAAGAGGAAAATAGCTAATTAAAGGCCCTTTTAAGCCCACCTATGAGCCGATCACACCTTTAATGCACTCGCATCCATCCGCCATAGCCCAGCCCATCTAATCTCACGAAAGAGAATTGAAGGGAATCACCTATACAAGCATCCGAACTCGCATTCTAATGTGGGTCATACCCCAAGAAGGTAAGGGCAGCAGCTCGGGAAGCTTCTTTCGTGCGTGCTTGCCTTCTGAATTCTCGAGTCATTGATAGAGTGGTGGAACTCAGCTTCTTTTCTTAGGAGTGAGTTTAGTTACGAGCAAGAAAGGTCCGCAGCCTCTAAATGTAGGCGAAGGTTGAGTTACGGAGCCCCTTTTTTTTGAGACGCTAGAGAAGTTAGATTTTAGAGCTAGACAAGACAACAGGGGAAAAGGAAGGTAGGTCAGATTCTCACCGAGCCCTAGTAGAAGCAGGTTGAAGCGTTGAAAAGAAAGTGATAGCCCGGATCTCCCCCACGTCCGTCTTTCAATCACCGTGAAGGAAATAAGCCACTGAAGAGCCCCCTTTGGTTTTTGGGAACCATGGGACGATGAAAACGATAGGACCGATGCTCTTGCTGAATTGACTTGCCTTCAAGACTCATTTGCTGGGTTTCCGTATCCATCTTGCTTGCAGCCTTAGAGAGCCATTCATTCATTGGTTTCAAGTACTCCCCGAGTATCACGCTAAGACATTCCTTTTCTTGTTCTCGACAGAACCCCTTTTACCCGTTTGCGAAGGATACAGTGCCCTCGTGTGAACCTAGAGACACCAACCTAGCTCACGCTAAGTTGATGCCGGCACTTGACTTTCAGCCCGGTATGACAGATGACACACTAAGTTATCATCGTCATTCCCCTGAAGAAGCTGCACAACTCAGCTCCTATAGTCGGAACTCATCTTGTGAGACCGACTATCGATCTCTTTCTCTTACGCAATTTTCAGTGCTTCGACGAGGACTTCGGGCATCTTCTTAACCGGCAATCTCCATTGGTGGTCTACCTTTCCTTTTTGCAAGCGCAGGGTTAGCCTCATAAGGAGTAGGAAAACCTCTTTAGATAGAGTAGCGGGTACAGCTTTCCCGATCTCATCATACTCTTTCCCAGCCTTTGACCATTCGGTTTGAGAAAAAGCAGCAGCTCGTTTAAATAAAAAAAGGACTAATTAGGAGCGCATTTCAAGTTGTGAAGATAGAAAAGTAAGGGATTCAAAAACCTCTAATCCTCGGAACGGTATCTCGATTGTACCGCCAATGCCACTGGAATACTCACTGATACAGGTTGCCGGCATTACTGAATTGGGAGCTTATGTGGAAGCCGCCTCCCTTGTTATCTCCTCCTCGCCTAGAAATGGAAGGTTTGTCAGGCCTGCATTGCCTGTTGACCACTCAGCCAAGATAGGGGTCAATCGGGTCAGGTCAGGCTCACAGAGCTATTCGCGGGCGGGGAGTGTCTGCAAGATTTTAGCTACATCTGCGCTTGAATGCCACTTCAAATCTATCTTCTACTCAGATAGACTGAGCACTCACCCAATTTTCATGAATCAATAAAGGAATCCTAGACATAGTGACAAAACTAGACACTATGGATGGCCTAAGCGCTATGATGCTCAGACACAACCATATCAAGGTGACAGGATTCGAACCTATGGCCCTCTGTACCCAAAACAGATGCGCTGACCAGACTGCGCTACACCTCGTCTCACCCAGCATATAGATCCACCCGATCGATGAACACTCGAACCGAACTCGCCCATCCTTTTGGGCACAGGGACGCGAGAACCAATCCGAGTAATCAACCGCTTTTTTTATAAAATCTGCCTCCAGCAAGCCACCCCAACCCTACCGCCAAAAAGCCGTATAGTGCAGGAGCGCTCACA